ATATGAGTTGAAGCAATAACAAGAATATTTCTAGTGGAATTTCTTTCAGAGAGAAAGTTCACTAATAGACCGCAGGATAAGTAATTCAACTCATGCATATTCAGATCATGAATGTTTGGAATCCATATTATGCAAGGAGACATTGCTTTTGCTAATTCGAAGTAAGAGCGGAAATAATTTTGGTCTATTTCCGTCAGTATATCTAGATCCAGATAAGTTCTATCTTCCTGCTCCTCATCTAGAGCATACTGCATCTCCCTAGCAAGGTCACTCACATCAAAATAGTCACTATCATCAATATAGTCACCACTCTCCATCTTATCAATATCATCAATCTCCTCATCATACTCAATATACTCCTCATCCTCAGGCGCATCAATAATTAGCTCTTCCTCTTCCTCGTCAAAATCATCACGAAATTTAAGGGTGCACTTAATTTTCTTGGTCTGAAACATTGTAATGAGAGGAACATAGGACCTTGTTGCTAGGTATTTGACCAAATGGGATCGTCCAACTCCTATAGAACCTATCAATAAAATACCGCTAGAGGGGGATAGGTCTAAACGGAGCGAAAAGGATTTTCCATGAGATGGTAAATGAAAACTATTCGCCCCACACGAGGTTTGTGAATAAGTGGTTGTCTGAGAATGAGCAAGGAATATCCGTCTTTCTGCTAAACAGGATGTGTTGAACTTATAATTCATTAGATACGTTTTATGAATGTCAACTAAGTATCGTAAGTAAATTGCTCCCGGCTCTTCAACCATTTGATAAGCAGAGTCATTCTTTGATAAATGATCACTATGAGTCAGACTCAATAGAATTTGATCAATCCCTTTTTCTCTCGCTTTTTCTCTCGTTAAGGCGGAGAGCTGAACCAAGAAATCTTTTACTTTATCATCAATGGACTCATTCATCGCGACCAAGAATTCTATTTTACCATAAATAAAAGAATCATCCACCCTTTTTCTTTTTCTTATCGATGAATAAATCTCTTTACTTGTATGACTTAGATGTCTCGTATTTCTTGAAAAAGCGATTCGATTGATGGGATTTGTTGGTATGATACTTATGAGATCGATGAGATTGCTATTCCAAGATTTCTTCTTCTGTATTGATTTTACCCCGTAAGCGGGACCGCCAGAAGCCCGTATTTCTTCTAGAAAATCTCCTAATTGTTCCAGAGCAACTAGAAAGAGATCCTTTAACCCGAAAGAATTCAGTTCAGATGGAGGATACCTATCCAGAAGTTTTTGCAACTCAATCATGTATGATGGAATCATCAAAGATTTGACCTTTTCGAACTCTGTCTGGAACTCACTATAGGCTCGGGAAAAAACGATAAGATGTGTATGAACGAGATATCCTGCAACAAGAAGAAGGAAAAGGATTGAATAGAGTAACTCTTGAACATTTGGCGATCTCAGATGTGTCGATATCAATGGTGACTCATTATTTCGATGAATCATTTCTTCGGACAGAAGAAGATTATAGAAACACTTACTCGAAATCTTACTTATCCGACTTCTCAGATTCCGAGGATACAATTTTTTCTGAAGAATTCGCCATGATCTATCTATAATATCATGAAAAATGGATACCCATTTTTTTTTACTCCTACTTAGTATCGGTAATAGGTCTGAAAAGGTATCTAAAACTATCCAATTTAGATATTTGTACCCTGTCAAAGTAAAGAACCATGGTATATATGTTTGGAATAGATTCCATTTTTTTGAGAGAATTGAAAAAGCACTATCTCGTTGAAAGGTTCTATACATCCGCCCTTTTTCAACGCATTTCTTTAGACAAAGACTCCGTTTTTTCCTCTTTTCGGATGAGAAATCTTTCTCAGAACATGGAGTGTGAATCAAACCCATGTTTGAATTGAAATTGAGATACTGATGCAAGTTCTTCCCTTCTGAATCAGATAGATTCATATCCGAAAGAGGTTGACAATAAGTTCTTTCAAAATTGACTATTTGTCCCTCTATTGGAAGTGTTCCAGAAACGTCTGCGATCGAATAAATAGCTCTACGAACGAATGGATCGGATCGAATTGGAAAATGGAAAGATTTGTACAAGTTATGCCTTTCGTCACCACTTTGTGGAAAATCTTTAGATATGAATATGTTAGATACCTGTGACTCGATTGGTGAAATAGTATCTCTCTCAAAAAAAGCATCTTTTTTTTTACCGCCGCACAAAGAAAATCTTTTGTTGCGAATGAATAAGATATTGAGGAATTGGCTATAGGTAAAATCAGAATTCTTGATACGGGCCTTTTCCACATATTCCACATAAAAGGGGAATCTTTTGTTACAATCGAAGCAGAAGTGATGTAGATTATTCAAGAATCGAAGTCGATTTGCTTTATAAAAAGCAGATATTAATGAACTTCTATGAAATGGTTTCACGGGATTCAGCCAATTGTCTCGATCGTGGGATATCATTGAGAAATAGGAATCCGTGTTATCAAAAGATTTCCTGCGATTATTTCTAGTATGGAATGAGTTAATCTTCCACTTTGGTATCTTATTGAACAAAAATTTCGATTTTTGGCAAGTATCATGATCATCCAATAAGAAGGGTTTCAATTTTTTCAAATGAACGATTTGAAGACCTATTGGTTCTAACAGCTGATTGCAGAGTTGATCATTCGGACCTTTCAATTCATAGATATGGATCTCGGACCCATGAATGGGGATATTCCCGAAACTTACAAAGAAAAAAGGAAGTGACTTAGACAAAAAGAGAAGAAACTTGGACAAGAAGAAAGGAAGTGACTTAGACAAATCTTTTTTGTCGATAACTTCAGACCAATCAATCGAATATTGATTAATACGTATACGTAATCGATCGAACACTACTTGAAAAAGAAGGCTCTTCTGCTCAGAAATGAAATGTTCCAAATGTTCCTGGAAATTCTTGCTCCCATTAGACCATTTGTATCTATATGCATTAGGATCCCAATTCATGGATCTCTCGGTTCGAGAAATAAAAATAAGAGGATCGAACCATTTCTTCTGACTCTGTTTCAAATTCGATAAATGTTGGTTGATCGTATATTTCATTATAGTTCTATGATTCAGAGTATCATTCTCATTCCCGCAGGAGATCCGGGCCCATTTTTTTCTGATCCTTCGATAAAAAGATTCATTCTCTTCATAAAAAATAGGAGGTAGAACCAATAAAGATTTCTTTTTCGATTCATCCCTGGAGTTGAATACCTCATTCAAGAATTGTTTTTGATCCAATCCGTAGGAATCAATAAAAAAGGCAAATCCCTTATGATACACCAGATCCGGCTCGGTTATTGATAGAGTGAATAGATCTGCCATTTCTTGAAATCTCTCTTCTGATTCAAAATCACATCCCCGATCTGATGAAATAGGATGAATTGAGACGGTATTTTGTAAATATGTAATTGTCTTGAATAGATTAACTATTTCTTTATTTTCCGATCGCCTGGAAGGGACAAAAGAAAAATCTTGTTCTTTCTTCAACAATTTCTGATCTCTAGTGGATCTCTCAGTAGGATTCGAACCCAGATGAAGTTCTGACCATCTGTCAGAGAAAAAAGAACGAATGGATCTTGTAGGATTCCCAAGAAATTCTTCGATTTCTTCCGGAAGCAGATGATTCTTCATCTCCTTCTCATCCTTCTCACCTTCCGTTTGAAGAAAGGAAGGATCCCAAAGAATCGATCTTTCTTTTAGTTGTGGAATCTCTCTTTGATTGATCAATGTGTGATATTCCGAATCCTCATTACTAATGGAATCGAAATGATCTCTGAATTGATCAGAAGATCCCTTCAATTGGCTAGAATCCCTTCCTTGAACGAAACTAGATCTTGTGGAATCATATTGAAGATTTGGCGATATATTTCGTGCCTTGCTAAAAACCCGATCCTTGTTTACCAACCACACATTGTCTAACCAAATCCAATTCTCTCTCGATATGTTCCTCAAAAAATCCGATTCGTGCGGAAAATTCCCCCAACTAACGAAGAGATCTTGGCGGAATTGCCACATATGAAATTGAGCACAATTTTGCAAAGAAATAGCCCACTTCTTTCTCGAGAAGAGATGGGAAACATGCTCAATATCATTTGATTGAATAGTTGACCCAGCTCCTTGTTGTTTGAAGAAACCCTCCACTTCAATTGGTATTTTTTCACGAAAAGCAAACATGAGATAACAAATCCAGTCTTTCACTAAAATTTCGAATAGCTGTCCCGAATTCAAGTTGATTATGTTTCGCCCCTTCCTCGGAGAAAGACGATCAAAAAATTCCCAATCATGGTCCTTGCGGATCGGATCATCCATATAATATACAAAAAGAAATTCCAGATATTTGATATCTTTCTCTTTGAATGAGATCTCAATTCCAGCGACGGTTTCATTAGATATCTTACAACTAGAATCCCTCTTTTTTCCGATCCAGTTCCTCCACCACCGCGAACCCCAGTTAGATTCAGACATGATACCCTTTTTAGTTATTGGGAGAACCCAAGTACTCTCTTTCGGATCCAGGAAACAGCTCTCCGAGATCTTTTTTCCTTTTGGAAGATAAAGGAGTGAAACAATCAACCTATTGATATTGGAAGACACAAAGGATTCTTCCAATGTATCATTTCTGGGTCCAATGGAATTCATAGGTATAGGAAGAAGCCCTGTCAAATAGAGATTTTTTCTTTCGACCATCTTTCGATTGTTGATACGGTATAGAAGGACCACTACTACAAATAGTACTACACCCTTGAATAGTACTACACCCTTGGTCGTGAAATCCTGTGAATTGCGTGAAAGTAGGATACTCCAAATTCGGGAGTCCAAGAGTTTTACAAAACGTTCTTGATGGAAAAAAATGTTAATGAAAGATCCCACTGAATTGAATTTGGTCCATGAATCTATTAAATAGTGAGAATTCTTGATCTCTCTCAATATCTCTCTCAATTCGAAAATCCAGAATCGAAATAAGTTTTCTCTCTCTTTCATATTTTCTCTCTCTTTCATATAATATATACCTCCCATAAATTGGATTGATTCAAACTGAACTAAAGATTTCATTTCAATTTCGACTTTGTTTATCTACTTTACGCTTATATCGACTTTACTTTACGCTTATATCGACTTTACTTTACGCTTATATCGACTTTACTTTACGCTTATATCGACTTTACTTTACGCTTATATCGACTTTACTTTACGCTTATATCGACTTTACTTTACGCTTATATCGACTTTGTTTATCTACGATATATGAGGATCCCCGCTAAGCATCCATGGCTGAATGGTTAAAGCACCCAACTCATAATTGGCGAATTCGTAGGTTCAATTCCTACTGGATGCACACCAATGGGACCCTCCAATAAGTCTATTGGAATTGGCTCTGTATCAATGGAATCTCATCATCCATACATAACGAATTGGTGTGGTATATTCATATCATAACATATGAACAGTAAGAACTAGCATTCTTATTGAGACTCGAACTCATAGGGAAGAAAATAGATTTATGGATGGAATCCAA